ATTCTATTAGAAATTTTATTTAAATTTAAATAAAATTCGAAAAAAAAGGATTCCGAACTAGAAGCTCTATATTATAATTAATTAGAATTAATAATATAAGTGTAATTAATATAAATGATAATCGCATATTATATATAAATAACAATATAAAATAAACAAATTCAAATTAAAGAAAAAAACCCAATCCAATTTCGGTCGGATCTAAAAAAAATGAATTAGAAATAGGATTTTAGGTGGACTATTATTTATATTATAAGGAATAAATAAACTAAACAAACCATGGATAAATCCAAGCGATCTTTACTTAAATCTAAGCGGCCCTTTCGTAGGCGCTTGCCCCCGCTCCAATCGGGGGACCGAATTGATTATAGAAACATGAGTTTAATTAGTCGATTTATTAGTGAACAGGGAAAAATATTATCTAGGCGCGTGAATAGATTGACTCTGAAACAACAACGATTAATTACTATTGCTATAAAACAAGCTCGTATTCTATCTTTGTTACCCTTTCTTAATAATGAGAAACAATTTGAAAGAGCCAAGTCGGCCGTTAGAACTGCGGGTTTTCGAGGGTTTCGAACAAAAAAACAATAGGTTTACTCTTTATTTTTCTTTTATTCAATTGATGTTTTGCTCGAAAAAATACGACAATCCGGATTTTTTTGTTGTCTCGGAAGAAAAATCGAGGAAGAATAAATCTTTTTTTTATTGAATGCATTTGTTCATTTTGACTACTTTATTTTTTATTTTATCGGACGAATTTTTATTCTATCTTCCCGGAGTTCCTTCTCCGGGGAACTTTGTTTAAATAATTTCGGTTGCTTCTTTACACCCTTCTTTTTTTACGATCTCATTGGAAATACTATAAAGACAATTCCTATTTAATATAGCTATTTGTGCAAGTATTTTACGATTAAGAATCAACTGTCTCTTGTACAGATCATTTATAAATTTACTATAACTACAGTATACGCCCTTTTCTGTTCCGCGAATTGCTGCGTTTATTCGAGTAATCCACAACCGACGAAAATCTCTCTTTTTCTTATCTCTATCGCGATGAGCCGAAAACAAAGCTCTTATTTTCTGTTGAGCAATAATACGAATAGTTTTTGAATGGGCCCCTCGAAAGCTTGATACAAATAAACGCATTTTTTTTCTACGTCTCCGGGCTATATATCCTCGTCTAACTCTGGTCATTGAATAAATGAAACTTTGTTAAATAACTAATTGAAAATTTTTTATTTCTCTTTGAGTTATTTCTTCTTTCCTCGCTGGTAATAACAAAACGGATTTTTCCAATGTATAAAAAAAATTCCAATGGCTTTTGCTACGATAACCTTCCCGACCACTATTTTTTTTTAGGCATTTCGCCTAAGTATCAAAAATAAAAACGTAGTAAATCTAGATGAATAAAGAAATAGTGGGTTCCTTCGTTTCTATGGTTACTTCTTAAACGGTGAGGTCCTCTCTATACACCGGAGCCCTTTACTTCGTTTAGTCAACGTTATTGGTAACTTGTACAATTCAAAATCTTTGGCTCTACCCATGAATTATCCAGTAATAGGTCTTTCACAACGAGATCCGCTTATACAGTAACGGTATTTAATTTTGAAGGTTAGCTGGATAGCTGACCCTGTTAGTCCGTTTTGCAAAAATGGGAGCATAATCTTTTTTTTTATTTCAAGTACTTTCCCGCTTAATGTATAACATTTGCTATCAATGGGAACTTGCTTCTCATCTTAAATCGAGCTGATTTGGGTTACACCAAAGGAAACCATAAATTTCATACACAGATACTGGAAATGAATTTATTTTGTTGACCCATCTCCTAATCTGAACGAGTCGCACATACACCCTAGTACATGTTCCTCGGCGCTGAGGACATCCCCGAAGAGCGGGGGATTTCGTGACGTTTCTGATTGGCTGTCTTGTGTTTCTAATAAGCTGTTTAATAGTTGGCATATTGAATAATTTACATAAGGGACTGGTTTAGATCAATCCTAACCTGATTATTATGAATTATTTCTAGTTATCTAGAATATTATCCAGTCAAGTAAAAAGAGCAAATAAAAATTTGGGAATTTGACTACTTCGACTCTTTCCATTGTTCTTTCTTTACTATTTCTACTCCTTCATTTGCTACAAAATCAATAATTCCGTGAGCTTGGGCTTCTCTTGCTGACATAAAAACATCCCTTTCCAGGTCTTCGGTTAGAACCCAAAAGGGTTGGCCTGTTCGTTGTGCATAAACCTTTGTAAGGGTTTCTCGCAAAGTCAATAGTTCTTCCGCTTCCAGCATACACTCTCCCGTTGATCCCTCATGAAAAGAACTAGCAGGTTGATGGATCATTACCCTGATGATATAACAAAAAGAGGGTTCCCCTATCTCATATGATGAGTCTTTGAACAACCGTACGTGCATCTTTTGCGCATTGCATACGGCTCGACAATGAAATTTACTTTTCTCTTCCCTCGAAGAAAATAGAATCTATCGGATCTAGATCAGTAAATCATCCAATTACCACCCTTCTTTTGCTGAGTTCAAAATACTATGATGGCTCCGTTGCTTTATATATGCATTTCGTCTGTAATTCAGCAATCCCAAAGTTTCTTTTTTATCCTAAATAAGGAATTTTTTTATTTTCGTACTCTTTCAGACAGAAATATTGTTAGGTTAGCATTAAGAGTCTTTTGCTATAAAAATAAAAAAGTTTGTGACGCTGAAATGGACTCCGTATAAATAAAGAAAATCGGGAATACCCTTTATCTCATACTCCTCTCTCGATACATAATTTAATGTTTTGTTACTGTTTTGAACAAAAAAAACGAACAAACTTTTGTATATCGAATTCAAAGTGCCATGCTATTTTTACTCATAATATATATTGATATTTCTTATGGTGAAGGCATAGTCTTTTTTTTTTCTAAAAAAAACTCATTGGCGCCAAAGCCAAGCGTGAGGGAATGCGAAACGTTTGGTAATTTCTCCTCCGACCAGGATAAAAGATCCCATTGAAGCGGCTATTCCCATGCATATTGTATATACATCTGGTATCACAAGTTGCATAGCATCAAAAATAGCTATTCCGGGCAATACCCATCCGCCAGGACAATTTATAAACAAATACAAATCCTGGGTCTGATCCTCTATACTGAGATATATGATAAGACCAACAAGGTAATTCGAGATCTCGGTCGTAATCTCTTGGGTTAAAAAAAGTAATCTTGCTCTATAAAGTCGGTTGATTAGGGTAAAATTTTATCCCTTAGGAACCGTACGTGCACCTTTTGATGCATACGGTTCACAAAAATGTGAAAAAAAATCAATGTGTAGATTACTGCCCTCTTCTTTTTGGATATCAGTTTATAATGAGGGGGTTTTGTCTTCTATTTTTCAATAAATATGAGTTTTTCCTCCTCGTTCCCTTATTTATACTATAAATTATTAAAATTATATTATTATATAAATATAATATTTATATAATATTGAAATTTTATTGAAAGAAAATCTAGATCTAGATATAAAATAGAACAAAGGAATCATAAATCTAAAGTAAATTTTTTTATTTAATAGTCATTTAATAGTCAATAAATAAAAAAAAATAAAAAGTTTAACTAATTATAGTAGCGAACTAGCTGTTCGTTGATTTATTGTTTCATCGAGATCGAATGCAAACCACGATGTCATTTTCTTGTTCTTGAAGGGGTCTCTTTAATTCTTTTAGGTTTATGCTCTACTCCGGGTAAAAATCTGCTCGATTTTTATTTGCATTTGCACATATAGGTTAAATGCTTCTAATACCGCTTCTTTTTGTTTTGCTAAGATTTCCTTTTTTTTCATCCAGTTCCATGCCTTTGCCAAAAAAATTCGACATTTCGACATATTGAATTCATCTATTCTAGATGAGTTATAATTTTTAAATAGGAATAATTTTGCATACAATACAAGTAGTAATTCTCGATATATTACCAATTGGGATGTGTTTAAACGGAGCCTGGATACTTCATGTCATTTTATTGGTTTAACCAAGCTAACCATAAATTATTCTAATTGATACTATTAGTCTGAATCCCCCTATAAACGGATCGAGTTGAACTTCACGCTCCAAATTTTTGATGATTAAATAAATCTTTCTTGGGCGAAGGGAAGGATATCTTGATCGGGGAAGAGAACGGGGAAAGCCCATATGACCCAATATATCTGACAAGTCGCACTATATGTCAACCCAAGTTGCATCTTCGTCTCCCGGGATTCGAAAGGGTACTTTTGGAACACCAATAGGCATTAACTGAAAAAAAAAGAATTAAATACTATATTTCACTTTGATCTGGAAACGTAATAATCGGCCTATTCTCTTCTTAGAATACATTAGAAAAGGTAATAAAAGACGATAGAATCACGAAAGGAAAAGTCTTACGACTAGAGCCTTCCAATGATGAACAAATATGGCGGCATTTGCTCATAGAAAAGGGTATCAACCCCCATTGCGTATTGGTACTTATCGGGTATAGAATAGATCTGCTTCTCTTTGTTCCTACAAACATAATTGTTCCATTATTACCAATAGAATAGAACAAATATTAACTCTTGTTCCGAGAGAATCCACTGAACAGAATAGGGGTCCATTGATAGTCATAGTCTTTTCCAATGCAATAAAGTTACATAGTGTCTATTTTTATTTGATAAAGGGGTATTTCCATGGGTTTGCCTTGGTATCGTGTTCATACCGTTGTATTGAATGATCCTGGTCGGTTGATTTCTGTCCATATAATGCATACGGCTCTAGTTGCTGGTTGGGCCGGTTCTATGGCTCTATATGAATTAGCAGTTTTTGATCCCTCTGATCCCGTTCTTGATCCAATGTGGAGACAGGGTATGTTCGTTATACCCTTTATGACTCGTTTGGGAATAACAAATTCCTGGGGTGGTTGGAGTATTACAGGGGGGACGGTAACGGATCCCGGTATTTGGAGTTATGAAGGTGTGGCCGGGGCACATA